AAGGTAAGTAAATATACTCGAAACATATAAAATGCGGTTAATCCTATTGTGAAATAAGGTATTATTGCAAAAATTGGTGAATATAACCAACTATCATTAAGAATTTCATCTTTGGACCAAAAACAAGCAAGAGGTGGAATACCACAAAGAGAAAGTGTACCTAATAAAAAAGTAGTTCTTGTAATTGGAACATATCTTGTTAAACCACCCATAAGAACCATATTCTGACTTTTTTCTGGTGAATATCCAACAATAGGTTCCATTGAATGAATAATAGATCCAGATCCCAAAAACAATAAAGCTTTAGAATAGGCATGAGTGATCAAATGGAATAAAGCCGCTCGATAAGAACCTATACCTAGAGCTAACATAATATAACCTAATTGAGACATTGTAGAATAGGCTAAACTTCTTTTAATGTCTCTTTGAGCAAGAGAAAAAGTAGCTCCTAATAGTACTGTTATTATACCTATTAAAGAAATGAAATTCATTATATAAGGTATGTCTATGAAAAGAGGAATAAGCCGAGCTACAAGAAAAATTCCTGCTGCTACCATAGTAGCAGCGTGTATAAGGGCCGAGATAGGAGTAGGTCCTTCCATGGCATCAGGTAACCATACGTGGAGGGGGAATTGTGCAGATTTAGCAACTGCACCGACAAATAATAAAGAGGCACACAAAGTAGCAAATAAGGAGCTGACCCCATTATTATGGATCAAGTTATTAGTTATTTCGAACAAATCCCGAAATTCCAAACTACCTGTTATCCAATAAAGACCTAAGATTCCTAATAATAAACCAAAATCTCCTACACGATTAGTTACAAAAGCTTTTTGACAAGCACTTGCGGCAATCGGTCGTGTGAACCAAAACCCTATTAATAAATATGAACACATTCCCACTAGTTCCCAAAAAATATGAATTTGTATCAAATTAGAACTAGTAACTAATCCCAACATGGAAGTATTGGAAAAACTCATATAAGCAAAAAATCTCAAATATCCTTGGTCGTGAGACATATAATTGTCACTATAAATAAGAATCATGACTCCAACAGTAGTAATTAGTATTGACATAATAGAAGTAAGTGGATCGATCAAATATCCAAACTCTAAGGAAAAATCAATATCTATGGTCCAAGACCATAGATATTGATAAATAAAACTTCCATTTATTTGTTGAATAGACAGACAGGCCGAAAATCCCATAGCTATACTTAACAGAAAAATACTAGGAAAAGCCCATATACGACGAATATTTTTTGTTGCTTTCGGAATAAGTATAAGTCCAAATCCTATTGACATAGTAACTGTAAGTGGAAGAAAAGGTATTATCCATGCATATTGATATGTATGTTCCATAAGAAAACAAACAAATTGAGATTTTTTTTATAATTAATAATATAATTGTTTCCGATTCACCAATTCTTATCTCTTTCGAAAAGAACAATAAACAATAATAATGAAAAAAAAAATAAAAAAAATATAATAATATAATAATAATAAAATAATAATAAAATTATATATATAAATATAATGTATATATTAATAATAAAATTATATATATATTATTTGTTATTTTATGTTAAATTAAATGTTAAATTATGTTAAATGTTGAAAGTTAAAAAAAAACTATTATTCACAGAATAAAGACAGAATAAAGTATAGATAATGATTAAAAAAACGATCTATTCCGAACAATACATGTCTTTCACATACAACGATAAATAAAAACGAGTAACCCTTTTTTGAATGGCAGTTCCAAAAAAATGTATTTCTATGTCAAAAAAACATATTCGTAGGAATATTTGGAAGAAAAAAGGATATTTAACTGCAATAAAAGCTTTTTCTTTAGCGAAATCGGTTTCTACCGGACATTCAAAAAGTTTTTTTGTGCCACAAAAAAATAATAAAGTCTTGGGATAATCGTAATTGACATAGCCCGAAGAACTTAAAATTTTTTAAGATGAACGATTCACATTAATTAATGTATTGAACTACTCAATATTAGTTATAACTAGCTGCTGTGGTATGTAGAATAAGAGTTTTCTGTATATTGGGTTCTTATTAAGAATAGTATTTTTTCCCTATCCATTAACTTTTCACAATAGAAAAATAGGATTAAGATTTTCTATTGTGAATAGTACAATTGCCATAGAAATTTAAACTCTTTTGTTTTGTTATATGCCTAGTCTAAAACTTAATTGGTTTGGTAAATGTTACCTTATTTATATTATATACATATACACAATGAAGAGTATTAATACTTAATGATACTAAAGTAAAGGACAATTCTTAATTCTATACCTCGACTGAGAGCAAAACTATCGAAATTTCAACTGTATCGGGGGAACTTAGTTTATAGTACGTGAAAGTTGATTGTTAAAACTGAACCTAGGACGATACTAACTAAGGATTATTTTATTGAAGATTCAAATATGAATTTAAACGAGTCTTTTTTCATCGATTCTAATGTTTCCTAAACTATATTGAATCCTTGA